GGGGACATAATTCACATGGATATAGTAAGTCTCGCTTGGGCTGCTTTAATGGTAGTCTTTACATTTTCCCTTTCACTTGTAGTATGGGGAAGAAGTGGACTCTAGAGTTACTACTAATAAAGTTGAGGAATCAAACTGTATCAATTATTTTATAGATCGTTTTGCAACGCGTTTTGAACTTTTTCAAATAAAAATATCTTCATTTCCAAATTCCATTGGATTCTAGTAGAGTAATGTATGATATGACTAATACTCTTTCAATCAAAGAGATATTTCAATGATTCCCATGTTTGTATTTCGAAAGGAAAGGGATACAGATGATAGGAAATTCATTCCAACCTAATTCTTCTGAAATTTTCTAACGGGCTTTTACCAGAATTAGAATTATAGATGGATACTGAGGAAGACCCGACCCCTTTTTTTTTTTTTGATTTGATTTTTTTCTTTCCCTCTTTACTGTTCAAAGAGGAAGTCGTTTTGGTAAATGTATACCCACTTTCTATGAGAAAGAAAACAATATAGACATAGCATAGTGGTTGGCTAACAAGATACTATGCATAATAAGATCTTGACTTGGGCGAGTCACATATTTATTGCGCACTTACCGCTTGTTTTATTAGATTTTTAAAATTTTTGATACTTTATCAACCCATTTCATATCATGGTTCAAGCGTTAAAATCGGCGAGGTTTACTATTTATTTTATTTCTTTTCGAAATATGAAGAAGTGCCCATAGAACTCCTGTCAATGGCTCAATCAATTATTTCTTCGAAATGCTAAAAAAACAGATTACTACATGTTTTTCTTAAGATATGCCCATAATGCTTTTTCTTGATTCTTTCGATAGATCCCGAAATTCATATTGGATGGAAATAATAAAAAATCTAGGAATTAGAACTCTAAGAGTAAGACGATTATTTCAGAGTGATCGGAACAAATAGATGTATCAAAGAAATCAAATTTGATGCTATGTCCATTCCATATATGAAATTTATATCTACATATATGAAGATAATATTGGAGATTGATCTATATTAAGCCTTTCTCTTTATTGTAAAGTACAACTTTACAACTTTATACACTACAATAACACTAATAGATAGTATGGTAGAAAGAAAGATTTCATCTATTTCTTTCTTACCATACTATCGGATCTCATAGAGCCGATTATAGTCCGCTCATTTCATTTAAGACGCGAAATTGGAATCCTTTTCGTTTTATTTCTTCAATCATTGATAAGAACTCAGAAATCAAGTTTCATTCAAATTAATTAATCATTTTGACTAACTGTTTTTACGTAAATGATAAGTAGAAAAGCAGTAGGAACTAGAATGAACAGTGCAGTAGCAATAAATGCAAGAATATTTACTTCCATAATCTCATCTTTTTTTTACTTCACAATAACTCGGGATTTAATCCCATAGAGATAATAAATCTTTCGCCTGTAAATTCAATGAATGAATTACTTCTCGATGATCTTGAATCGGATCAATATCATGAATAACAATATCTGTGCTATCAAATGAATTCGTCGTCGAGAATTGAATAGTATAACATAGGAAGATCTTTTATCCATACCGAATCCAAAATGGGATTCCTGAACCAATCAAAAATTCCTTGATTTATTATTATTTTTTCTTCTTTCTTTTCTATAACCTACCTTAGGTTTTCCTTGTACAATCATCTGATGAAGTATCATGTGACCACCCTTTCATTTCCATTAGTAACAAACCCAAACAAACAATAGAAGCGAAATGGAAAAAGAAAGGAGTTAAGTTCTAAGCTCTGTTTTTTTTTTAATAATCTAATTTTCTTGGAAGACAAAGAAATGTGATAAAGATGAGTCCCGGTATAAAAGATCTAATATTCCATCAAATTCACTATTTTTTTAGGCTTTGTTCTTTCTTCGATGGGACCCCTAAAAAAATAGAAAAATAGGAAGGAAAAAAAAAACAAGGATCTCCTCTTGGGAATGAAATTCTGCTCCCTGTCCTCCCTTTCACAGAAAAGGGAGAGATGAATTGATGTATTTATTGGATCCTTCGGGACTGACGGGGCTCGAACCCGCAGCTTCCGCCTTGACAGGGCGGTGCTCTAACCAATTGAACTACAATCCCAGGGAAATAAGGGATTTAGCATAAATTTAAATTCTTTTTTATTCCTCTGTATCAGGTATTTCTCAAGGACAAGGGGGTTATACCATCTCATGGTAGATTGGCGAATTCTTGGGCATTATTGGGCCGAGCTGGATTTGAACCAGCGTAGACATATTGCCAACGAATTTACAGTCCGTCCCCATTAACCGCTCGGGCATCGACCCAGGAAGAATCCATTTTAGGCTTATTGGTAATCCATAATCAACTTCCTTTCGTATTACCCTACCCCCAGGGGAAGTCGAATCCCCGCTGCCTCCTTGAAAGAGAGATGTCCTGAACCACTAGACGATGGGGGCATACTTGCCCAACCGCCATCATACTATGATCATAGTATGAATAGTTTT